AGTCTTTTTTTTCGTCTAAAAAACAAAGTGGACTTCTTTTCTGCCGTTTCAAAAAACTCCATTCTATTTTTTCTGATGATACTTTTGCAAAATAAACTTCATTGATTGATTCAGAACACCTGTTCCTTGATCTTGATAGTATCAATGAGTATTTTCCAAGTTAGAAGAAAGGGGGAATCACTCAATTTCCTGGATTATATATATTTCTGTAGATTTGATATCGTACAAATACTTTCGATACTCTATTTACCTATTTATTTTAATATCTCAGAAAAATGGAAATTTTTTATAAGTTCGTTCTATTTAATCAATAAAATGAGATTTCCCCCTTTTTTTGTTTGTCCACTACTTTATTGTACGTAAGAAAATTCTACGTAATAAATCGAAAAAAAAAAAGTTCTGATACATCTGGAAAAGCGAAACCAAGACTAGGAGTTTTAGACGAACAGGATCAAAAATCATTACTCTTTCGACACAAGAAAAGGAATTTTCTACACCCCTTTCTTGTGTCGAAGACTAGAAGGACGAATAATGCCTCCTAGTCTTATTTGTTCCCCGCAACTCTAGTTTGTTCTATTACCCGCTTACTTATGCCTTACTTATGCTAATATCTATCCCAATTTTATTCTATTTGAAATAGAATAAAATTGATACATTTTATGACATTGAAATCTGGCAATAGTAATATAGTCGTACTAATTCAATTTGGCTAAAAAAACAAAGAAAGAGATGGTAAAGTCATAAAGTCAAATAAAATAGTCCTCTTCAAACAAAAATCTACCTATTATGACTAGTAATACGGTACAAGGGATTCCCGAAAGCTCATAGAAAAAAAGCAAGTAAATAAAAGGTTTTTCAGAATTTCATTTTTTTGTTTTTTTATCATACATAATTGACAACAATAATTTGGTTCTTTTTACGAACCTGATGTCGATAAATCCACGAGTCTAGAAATTCATTTCGGCCAATTGAACTTTCTCGAACTGTTTCTTTTTAAGAACCAAAAAGATTTGTGCCAAAATAACAGATGCCAAGAAGAACAAAAGACCTTGGACACGTAATGGATCTTGAAGTACTATTTCTGCATCTCCCTGACCAAATCCACCCACATTAGGATTACTTGTTAATGGTTGATCAAATTTGATGGATTCACCCTCTGAAACAAGGAGTTCTGGTCCTGGAGGGATAATATCAACCACTTGACGTCCATCCGATGGATCTGTTATGGTTATTTCATATCCCCCTTTTTCTTTTCGTATGATTTTACTTACTATACCCGCTCCTGTAGCATTATAAACTGTATTGTTACTCTTGCTTCCGTCAGGATAAATCTGACCCCTTCCCCTATTGCCACCTACGTATATAGGATATTTTAAGAAGTGAACATCTTTCTTAGTAGCGGGGTCGGGGGAAAGAATAGGAAAGGCAATTTCACTATATTTCTGACCAGGGACAGGCCCTATCACAAGAATATTTTTTTGATTAGGGCGATAGCTCTGAAAAGACAAATTGCCTATCTTTTCTTTCATCTCGGGAGAAATACGATCGGAAGGAGCTAATTCAAACCCCTCTGGTAAAATAAGAACAGCCCCTACATTCAAACCCCCTTTCTTACCATTAGCAAGAACTTGTTTCACTTGCTTATCATAAGGAATTCGAACAACTGCTTCAAATACAGTATCCGGAAGTACCGCTTGTGGAACCTCAATATCCACGGGCTTATTAGCTAAATGGCAATTGGCACATACAATACGCCCAGTCGCTTCTCGTGGATTTTCATAACCCTGCTGCGCAAAAATGGGATATGCACTTGAAATGGATGTCCGAGTTATGATATATATCATAAGCGATACGGAAATAGATCGAGTAATCTGTTCCTTTATCCAAGAAAAATTATTTCTAGTTTGCATGGTCTAATCATTGATCCGAAAATTTATACAATAAATTGGGTAGGTCGCTAGTATAGTCCCCTATCCACGATTCTGCTATTTATTGGAATCATTTTACTGGAATACTATAGTATGAAAAGTATGAAAATCCCCCGGATAGAAAGTTTTTAATGCTTATGTAGAACTACAAAGAAAGAAACATTCTAATTGGATTAAATTAATATTGGTGGATCATTTATCAATCATTCATTGAATGATAAATAACTACAAGTGACGGAGATACACGATTTAAATAACGGAAAATCCAATATTTAAAAATAGTATCGAGGATAACTGGAAAGGTGGAAACAAGACCAGATATAATTTGATCATTATGAACAAATCCAAAATCTTTGTAGACAGAACCAATCATTAGTTCCCAACCGTGGGGTGAATGAAATCCGATACATAAATCGGTTAATAAAAGAATTGAAAAAGCTTTTACTGTATCACTTAAGTTATATAGGAATTCCTGAGCCCAAGAGTTAAGAATAACAAGTTCTTCATTACCTAAAATTGAATAACCGCTTAGAATACCAAAACAGATTATATTTGTCGAGAAGTGCAAAATCGTATGGATACGATCCTCGTTGTGTATCTTGATTAATTGGATCGTTTCTTTGTGAATTGCTATAGAAAGCTTTTGTAGATCTGTCTCCGAGTATTCCTTGATCATTTCGTCCAAGAAGAGGATTTCCTCTAATTCTATGAACTTTTCTAGAATACTTTTTTCTTGAATATCATTCAAAAAAATTGTGGATTGACCAGTATTTGACCAATTTGTAACCCAAGATTCCATGCTTTTAGTAAATGAGAGAGAAATCCACCAGGGCAAAAATATTATAGATGCAAGATACAAAAGAGGAGTGAATGCTTTCTTTTTTGCCATTTTTCACCTGTGAATTTTGAATTAACCCACTGACTCTATGTGATCGAATATTTCTTTCAAACATGAGTTCTAGACAAGGTATCAAACCTATGAATCTATTTTAGTTGTAATTTTGTTTGAATCTAGAAACAATACAGAAATAGACTACGACTCCACTTCGAATTTGAATCAAGAAATAATCCAAAATATTGTTTCCAGATATCTCAATTCATCAAATTCCAACCAAGTGTCTCTTTTCGATGAATGACCGAAAGAAGTACTTTAAGAAATGAATATTATTGAGATTTTGAGACGAAAGAACTCCTATTTCGAAAAAATGCCAATGATTCCCCATAGCCAAGAATAGAATAATTGAGAGAAAGATATTGTGATGATCAAACAAATAAGCGGCAAAACAAGACAGAAATGGGCCAGTTATCATTATTAAGAAACCCCATTATTGGTTAGTAAGGAACACAAACGAAAAGATAAAAAAAGGTCGATTGACAAAAAGGAACTAATTTACAAGATATGATTTATCCGCATCTAAAGTATCACTTCCAACAAATATGAAACTTAACAAAAAAAGAGTTTTGTTTTATGGTTGTTCCATATACGTCGGCTTTGGCTCGGCTGAACGTTCTGACGAAACTTCAGTTAAGTTATGTTATAGAAAAAACAGGATTCTTGTATTTTTTCCCTCCTGCTGAGAAAGCATTCGTTCTTCAGCCCAGTTCCTTTTAAAAGACTTCAATTGGTACGCGCAAGAAATAGGCCAATTCCGCGGCTTTTTGTTCAATTTCTCGTGGAGTCAAATTCTCATCAGTGCGAGTCAACGGAATAGCCCCCCGGCCTCTGATGTCCATATAAAGGACACGACGAGCATAAATACCCTCTTTAACTTCTATTCTAACGGATTGAATATCTTTTATGCGGAATCGGAGGAATATGCGACGGTTTTTTCCAGGAAATCCCCAACGAAAAATACATACTATTCCTTTCTTTCTATCGAATCGATCATAACCACTACCTACATTCCAGGAAATTGTGCACCACAAATAGGAACTAATAAAAAGACCCGCGATCCCGTAGAAAGACATCACGATCCCTTGTGGAAAAAAAATGATTTCCTGAGACGGAACAAAAGGTAGCAAATTTCTACCAAGATAACTGGAAATTCCAACCAATAAGAATCCTAATGAACCTAAAAAAACGATAAGGGCCCAGCAAAAATTACTTAGTTTTCGAGACCCCGTTATAAGTTCTATCCATATATGTTCTGATCGCCAACTCATACTTGATCCGATTGCATTTTATTGGAATTGAGAAAATACCCCAAATGGTTTTTACTTTTTTTCTTTCCGAAGGAATTCTCATCAACTAGCACTAGTTTGATGTGAACTAGCACTAGTTTGATGTGAACCTTTAGGAGTAATTCATCAAATTGGTTAGATCTAAAATAATAACATACTCTTCATATAATCCCAATATACATATTGATATACATATAGATCGACCAACTTTCCATTTTAGGCATCTGACGATCCTGATCTATTTGAAACTAGCTAGAATTCATTTACCCATAGATCCTTTTCTGCAGGCATAAGAGCTTTTTCCTTTCTGTTCGGCGGAAATCACATGTTATACCACATTTCCCGAACTAAATATCTGTGTTATGCTACAAGTGTAAGTTTCAAAAAAAAAAACGGATAAGATTGGATTGGGTCTCCTTAGATCTAAACAATCTTGTTTTTTTGAACATGAAGAAATAAAGAAGCCATTGCAATTGCCGGAAATACTAGGCCTACTAAAGGCACTAAAATAGAGGGAAAGTTGAAAGTTGTCATAAAATGGGTACCTCGATTTACTATTTGTACCTGTTATTAGTTTTTTAAAATATCATTTTTTATATTTATACTAATTATAATTAAGAATTGTAATTATTATGAATTCGTAGTTATTATTAATTAATTCAATTTGAAAATTCTTAGTAGAGATATAAGTATCTATATATCTAAGTGAGTATATAGAATAAGTCCGAGGAATGTAGAACTAAATAAATGGACTTATTCATCTAAGCTAACTACTTGTTTGTTACAAATAACAAAATGTAACTTAGTGCGCTCTACTTGATTGAATTGGACTTCAAAGGAAAGAAGGCGTGGAGCTTAAATAACTCACTTAGAACACTTTTTAAAAGATTA